TAAAGCTACTGATTCAGATTCTTTTATTAAACCGGAGCCTTCTGAAGAGTCCATGTCCCTTTAGCCGGTGGAGCTGGTTCTAACCTCTTCTTTCGCTTACTGCTTTAGGAATATCAAGATTAGTCCACTACTAGAGAAAGAGCCCTTGTCTTTTGCGCCTAGTCTTCAAGTTCTTCTTCAATGTCAATTGTAACTTACTCCAATGCTTTCTTTCACTCCAATGCCACCTCGTTCCTATCTTATTTTGACAATACCGGAACATCCTCTGCGCCGTGCCCTGGATATGCCATTTCCGCCTAACCCGAATCTCTTGACTGAGCAGCATTCTTTCCTAACTTTACTTTCTTGTGATGAAAGAATTTCCGAGGTATGCCCTCATCTCCGTCTTAGTCAGTAAAGCTAATCCCCAAAGCCCAAGAAAGACTCCTTTCCAGCTACTCTGGTTCAGTCTTTCCTATCCTTGGCGTCGAGTAAGTACCGGAATCACTCCTATAAAAGAAGTAGGTTTCTGAACTCCCTAACTTCGAAGTCAAGTCAATCTCTAACCCTACCCGATTAGATTCTTTCTTTCCCGGAAGAACTGTCTTTCTTTTCAACTGAGCTGCATTTCCAATCCGTTTAGTCGGTCTCGTACCCAAGTGTATATCCCTTATTTGTTTTGTTTGCGTAACACTCTTGATATTGAAACCAGAGAATAAGCTTACCGCTCTAAGTCGATCTATTATTCTCTTTCCCCCCCGAACCCCCCTATTACACCTAGGCTCATATGCTCTTCAAAAGGAAAATAGGTTTACTTTCTTTCATTTTGGTTATGGAAAGTGAAAGTAGTCAAGTTGACTCTAATCGCGTACGCCGAGCTTCGATGGATTGTTGTGTTAAGTCTCTTTTGTGAGATAACAGAGACAAGGAACCACAGCCCCTTCGGGTAGGGCATAGGTGGCTACGGCGGAAAAACCCTGGATCTACAAGACTGACTTCACGCTCTCTAGAAGCTCACTGCAGAGGAAGGTAAAGTTATTCTTCCTATAACATAAAATCAAAGAAAATAAAGATATTGTTCACCGAAAGATAGGCAATTTATTGACTTCCAGAGCGGAAGGGAATACTTAACCACGCCTCGAGTCCCAGTCTCCTAGTGGTGGGATGGTAAAGGGCAATGTCCGGTTCTGGCCAAGAGATGTCTTTGCTCCGTCCCCCTTCTTGTTGGTTGGCACAAGCCCTTGTAGTAGTCAGTCTTTCCTCCCCGACGGTCTACACCAGGTATGAACTCGATTTAAACGGGGATCAGAGCAAAAAAGGCCCTTTTCCTTTTCTACTATGCTTTGAGCCGCTTCCAGGAATGGTAAGACTTGCCTTTGCCCTTACTCTATTAATAAGGAAATTACCAGGTGTTCACTCTAGTTCCTAACTCATTTACGCTGTAGGCATAGAGCTATGGGAATGCTTTCATAGGCTAGGGGGGGGGGGAGAACTCTTAATTAAGTAACTAAAAACCAAGGCTAGCGAAGGAAAAGGAAGTTACATTAGGGCAACAACTCCTGACTCGAGGGTGAGAATTGGAATCGAATAGATTGAATCAGAAATGCACTTAGAGAGAGGCAGAATAACCGGAAGAAGGGCTACCAAAAGTTCGTTAGCAAGGCAAGGTTCGGAGCGAAGAAAAGAAGGAAGCAGTCCTTCCGCTGCACGAGCATCGACAAAGAGAGAGTTTAGATCAATTAGCCAATCCAATCACCAGAAAGAGCGAAAGGGAGATGAGAAGGAAAATCAAATATAAAAGCACTAAGAATCCCAATCCCATCCTTCTCATTCGATCCGTGCTATCCTCAAGTCTTCTTAGTTTTCGTCTGCTCTCAATGAATGAGTCAATGCCCGGACCTGGATCGTCAAGACCGTACGAGAATAGACGCAGGGGAAAGGAAGTTTATGAATGGCAGAAGGCCGGATTGGAAAGTGCGGTTCGCTTTCTATGGAGATAAGAACAAGGAAGCACTGGCCATGGCAAGCATTGGTTGGAAGAAGAGGGCGGAGCTTAGAGTATGCAGGAGGGGCTCGAGCCTTGATGGATTTCTGCGTAAGTGATGTCGAACTCTGATAACAACAGCTGCCATCGAGCAGTCCTTCCTGATAGTGCTGGCTTCTCAAACAGATACTTCAATGGGTCCATCCTGGACAAAAGCCAGACTTGGTAGGCTAGCATGTAGTGTCTAAGTCTCTGCGTGGCCCAGACAAACAACGCAAGGCATGCCTTTTCAAGCGAAGAGTATCTAGACTCATAGCCCCCTATGTTGTAAGTGGTAAGGGGAGAGTCTTACTCAGATAAAAAAAAGCCCGCTCTTTAAGGCTTACTTCTATTCTAAGGCCGTATCATCATGCTGTCCTAATACGCATCCCATCGACGTATCGGCCACCGATAAATATAACAACAGGGGTCTTCCCGGCGTTGGTGGGACCAGTACTGGTGGGTTCATCAGGTACCGCTTAAGCTTAATCTGCTCTCTATCTCTCTATAAAAAAAAGCCCTTTCCCCTGACTCTAAAAGGTAAGCTCGTTCCACCCCTTCGACAAATTCTTTCGCAGCAGCTTGAACTGAACCCGGGCTATCAACGTGAACGAGAGAAAAACAAACCCCATTACTCGATCAGGGGATCTAAGCCACTGCTCTATTCCCGACTCGAAATCCATAAAAGACTTTAAGGGATAACTGCTCTCTCTATCTCAGCTGCTTTCCCTACTACCGGCACAAGAGAGACTTTTTCTCTAAAGCCCTTTTTTCTCTCTAAAGATTTTTGCTGACTGAGGAGGAGTTCCCGAGAATCCCCTCATCAGGTTTATCGGAGGCTTCTACCCCGGTTATCTCTCCTGAAATCACTCCACTTCCATCTCAGAGAAGTGTATCCTACGAATTTCTTCCTAAAACGGTGTCAGTTATGGTCACATACTCGTTTTCACACATACGTTTTGAAAAGTTTTCCTAATAGCATTCGACGAAACGGCAACTCTTGCTCAAATAGTTGGGTATTATGGAGGTATTCCAGGTAAAAAGCTTAATCCGCCAAGGGGTATTTTGAGGACAACATCAATCTGTGACTGAGATACCGACATTGATGAATCGAACCTATAGCAATGCCGCTCTCCTTGCCCGCCCCATCCGCTCTTAGTCAGCTAACCAAGAATCACAGGAATTTGCCCCTGGTTTTCCCTCCGCTTTAAACGTCTTTTCCCCGCCTGTTCAAGGCACCTTTGTATGAAACTTCTGCGTTGCTATTGGCCCGTCCCTTTTCAACCCATGATAACTATCACGAAATATTGAATCCTCATTCTAATCTAGGTAGTCACTTCGAATCGAATAGTAAGTCAATCCGGAGACCAGACTACGTGCCGTACCTACAAATCTGTCTACATGGTTAATTGGCCGGCTTCCCCACTACTAATGACGAACCCCCGGTATTCCAATCAATACTACCAGCCTTTGACCATTCGGTTTGAGCCTTTTGAAAATGCTAACGAAGAAAAAGGGGGCCTCCTCAGGGAACCAGCAGAAAGGCTCTCAAAAGCAGGCGCGTACCAAGCCATTCCACTTCCCTCGGACCATGAGCAGTGGTCAAAGCGCTTAAATCCTGGCTCATAGCCTTCCTCAGACCTTATTGACACGGGACGAGTCGCTATGATTCACTACGAAAATAGAAGCAGATGCACTAATCAATTCGAGCTAATTTACTCATCCCACCTCGAACTCTCATTTAGCGCATCGACTTTAGCACTATATTATTATATTACTATTCTATTACAATTACAGAATTGAAATCTACACCAGCGCATCCAGCATCAAAGGACAATAGCTCGTGTTGATAGGACTATCTTCAAGCCTTTGACCAAGGGTTGGAGGAGTATCCAAGGTGAGCTGAAGGCGAACTGTTGGAGTAGATAAGCAGGTCTACCTCAGAGAAGATCATGGAATCATAACAGCACAGAAAGAGACGCTCCGAACTACTTCCGCTTGAGGTTGGTCGTAGATGAACCCAAATTAATTAGTATCTCAAAAAGCAGCCGCTAGAGCTATTCACTATTGGTATTACAGAAGAAGCTAAAGAAGAGGAGTCTTGTTAGAAAGACTAGAGAAGGTCAGAATTGTGGAGTTCAAACGACAAAAGTAGCCGCAAGATTGTCACTTTCTGAGATCAAATCAGCCACAATCAAGGGGGTTAATAGAGATAGACTTGTTGGGGAAGGTGCTCTCTTTCAGCCAACCCCGCCCGTAGACCTTCCTCAACCACCCCAGGTCGGGGTGCAACCGGGGCCATCTTACTCGGAGCAAAATCACTCTGCCGGCTTCAACTCCTTCTCTCAGGTGAAAGTCGGTACTAGAAAGTCTAATTCAACATCAAAGAAGGCCGAGGACACATTTGTTTCTATGAATTGTCACAACTCCGCTCAACAGGTTAAGCCTGCCTGTCTGGTAGTATCTCTTCGGGATGCCCAGGCGCGGCAGAAATGTCCGGAGCTATGTGGGATAAGGTCGCTTGACTCTGTCTTCCTTGCGGAAAAGCAGGAAGGCAAACCTGATCACGGTCGACTAACGGTAAGTCATTCTAGCTCTGGGTGGGAAGCGGGTTCAAATCCCTCTCGGGATTCAAGATCGGAGTGAGCCTTCAAAGAGCAGTTTCTTCCCTGGTGTGTGCGAGCCTCTTTACCCAAGGTAGAGAAGAAATAGAGATAGGGCCTGTGAGCAAAACAAAAAAGGAATTTCATCTGGTCGATAGCTCCTACTTCTTTACTGGCATTACGCCATGATAGGTCTTGAAGAAATCGAGAAGAAAAGATTGATTTCACCTAGCTTAGCTCGGTAGGCTGTGCTATCTTTCTTGTGTCCTTTCAAGCAGCAATAGCTGTGCTTGTACAGGACTCGAGCAATCTTTTTTCTAATCGCAGCGAAATAAATTTAAAGTGAAACAAAAAAAGATATCGTTATTCCATTCTTTCTAGGCTGCGCCACAGCTCCATTAGTTTTGCCGCCTCAAGAGAGATGAGATTCCATCCCCGAGGTTGCCGAAAAGAAGACTAAAGAGAATAAATCCTTGATTGCCAATGGTCCTAACTAACGACCCTAACTAAAGAAAAAGAGCCTTGAATGCTAGGCAGTTGCCAGTCAGAACAAAAATCAAAATAGGATGGAAAAGGACATCATCGACGCGCGAACGGTTAAGACAAAGGCAAGAATAGCATATCCGAACAGCTTCCCCAAGTCGTAGGAAGACTACGGAACTAAACAAAGAGCTAAATACGTAAGCAATCCCAATTCCTGTTTTCCCCGAAAAGGCTATAGTCGCAGACCCACAATCAGCCAAGTTCATTCAGTAGACATCAATACCTTATCTTCTCGCACGGGGAAAGAGATTCCCAGCCCAGAGTGGAGAAACTCATCAAATCCATCTTGACTGTTGAATCTAGCTTACTCCTTTCCTCGAGTGAGGTTTTTTTTTAGTCGCTCCTTAGCTCCTTTCGTTGAGACCTCGTTGCGCTACAGATTAAAAGAGTGGAAATTCCCTGACTGAAAAAGAGGAGATAGAAAGTTATCAATACTTTATCCGATACCTTCCCCGAATCTAGTTACCGAGTGAGCAAGAAAAACCAGCTCTTGGCGTGAGAAAAGGGCTCCTATCTAACAGGTCTGCTAAGGGGAGCTCATTCCTCTTCGTTAAAGGCTGACTCCTCGACAACTGAGGAAGAAAAGAAAGCTTTCGACCTACGCTTACTCCTAAATCCGAAGACTCCTACAAAAAGGCTCCATTCCATGGCTGTTTTGGGCAGTGAGCCACTCCTTGATCAAAGACTCAGGGATAAGAGTACAGGCAAGGAAAGGATGTGAAATTTTATTTTAAAGAAAGGAAGAGAGGAACTGAGAGAAGAGAAAGTAAATCTTCTGTTCGTGAACCATAGGACAAATGGTTCACTTCACTCTCTGTAAGAGGTATAAGACTTATTGCTTAGTGTGAGTTCAATAGATTCATTTTCTTTTTCCCTGCGGGGCCGTTAGACCTCTTTAATACCTGATCGACTATTATCCCATACCTGCTTATCCTCGCCTTTCTAAACCACTTATGTTTGTTGAAAAAAAGGCAGCAGGAAATGTCGTATGTGACCAGTGAAACTTCATCTTTCAACGCGCTACATCCCTCGAAAGGCATATCTCGCCTTCCAGGATGAATAGCACTGGGATGAAGACAAGAGGGCTCTGGTTGTCCTTTCTTTCTCTAGTTAATTGAATCTCCTAGAAGCCTTCTCGCTGGAGCAAAGTCTTCTGCTTTATTTCAATGGAGAATGCATTTGATTGATTTTCTGCAACTCGCCAGACTCGAACTGGCACGGCTCTGATCAAGCCTATTGGACGACTCGGATCAAGAAGCCTATTGTTCCTACAATAGAGTTGCTTTGGTTACGCAGTTCGAAAAGCATCCATTTCATCTTTCCTACATCTGCGGGCTAAGCGCTTACGGTTAGAAAGAGTACTTTCTCCGTACTCCCCCTTTACCTCTGTCTGACTTCTCTAAGCTCGAGAGCTCCAGTCTCCTCACTTAAAGCGTAAGCGGTTCACCTGTAAACCCACACCCATCAAAAAGAAAGCTACTAGAATGCAGCAAGATTCAATTATATAATTGAATTCGGAGGAAAAGTGCTAGTTTTACCTTTTTTTCCTCCAGCGCCGCAACGGCTGCCTCTTCATTAGAGACTTCTTCCTCCACCGATTGAGATAGGAGTACTTCTGCAGCCTTTTTCCCATCAACTGCTCCTCCAGAATGGCTGGTAATACCACTTAAGGGCGGATAGACCGTCCACCCAGTGCCGCTACCCACTTCTACTCTGATCTATGGCTATAGGAAGAGATCAGAGTTTCTTATCGATCTGAGAATACGTTGAAAGGCCCGTGTGTCTCGGGTACCCAATCGGTAGATCTGATGGAGATGGGAGCGGTACTGCCGTAAGGATAGAGCTCTACCCCGAGGATAAAATAGGATACCCCGAATTCGATGGCGATTCAGGAATATACGACTCGGATTGAAGCCGCTATGAACTAATGCGGCTTCCATTAGCCTTTCTATTAGGCTTTTTAGGTAAGTTCCCCTCTTCCGATGCAGTTAGCTCGACTCGTGGTATAGCTCTTAATAGGCATGTAGCCGTAGGTGTTTTCTCTTCTTTCATCTCAAGCTCCCGGGAGAAAGGCATCTAAGGGGACAATAGAGCAGCATTGAACACGCATCCAGCACCCCGAGTCACTACCATAAAACTAGCGGTATAGGAGGTAGACTGCACACAATGAGTGAAGAGACAATCCGCTCCTGAAAGAGCTCTCCTGAGCGACAACGGGAAGAACGAAGCGATAGAAGATCGCTGAGTGAATGAGATGCTAGCCGCGTATATGCTTAAGAAAGGGCTGATGCTATTGTGGATTCCAATCTCAATACCCTTTGCAGATCTATTTTCTATTCAACACTCTGTTCT